GCTAGCGTAGCTTAAAATAAAGCATAGCACTGAAGATGCTAAGATGGGCCCTAGAAAGCTCCGCATGCACAAAGGCTTGGTCCTGACTTTATTGTCAGTTTTAACACAACTTACACATGCAAGTATCCGCAGCCCTGTGAGGATGCCCTTAATCCCCCGCCCGGGGACGAGGAGCAGGCATCAGGCACGCACCCGCACCGCCCAAGACGCCTTGCCACGCCACACCCCCAAGGGAATTCAGCAGTGATAAATATTAAGCCATAAGTGAAAACTTGACTTAGTTAGTGTTAAGAGGGCCGGTAAAACTCGTGCCAGCCACCGCGGTTATACGAGAGGCCCAAATTGACAAGCACGGCGTAAAGGGTGGTTAAGGAGAGCAAAAATAAGGCCAAAGGGCCTCTTGGCCGTCATACGCTCCTGAGTGTCCGAAGCCCAACAAACGAAAGTAGCCTTAACATAGCCCACCTGACTCCACGAAAGCTGAGAAACAAACTGGGATTAGATACCCCACTATGCTCAGCCATAAACCTAGATGTTATATTACAACAAACATCCGCCAGGGTACTACGAGCGTTAGCTTAAAACCCAAAGGACTTGGCGGTGCCTTAGACCCCCCTAGAGGAGCCTGTTCTAGAACCGATAACCCCCGTTAAACCTCACCACTCCTGGTCAACCCCGCCTATATACCGCCGTCGTCAGCTTACCCTGTGAAGGACTAACAGTAAGCTAAATGAATATATTCCAAAACGTCAGGTCGAGGTGTAGCGCACGGAGTGGGAAGAAATGGGCTACATTTTCTATGATAGAATACAACGAACAGTACCCTGAAAACTTACTCGAAGGAGGATTTAGTAGTAAAAAGGAAATAGAGTGTCCTTTTGAACCCGGCTCTGAGGCGCGTACACACCGCCCGTCACTCTCCCCTGTCACACAGCACCAACTGTCCCTAACACCAAAGCACCGACAAGGGGAGGCAAGTCGTAACATGGTAAGTGTACCGGAAGGTGCACTTGGATCAAACCCAGGGCGTGGCTGAGATAGTTAAGCATCTCCCTTACACCGAGAAGACATCCATGCAAATTGGATCACCCTGAGCCAAACAGCTAGCTTAAACACAAATTTAACCCAAAGACATAAATAATATAAAATAAACATTAGTCATTTAACTAAACCATTTTTCCACCTAAGTATGGGAGACAGAAAAGGAACCAAAAGCAATAGAAAAAGTACCGCAAGGGAAAGCTGAAAGAGTAATGAAAAAACCCATATAAGCACAAAAAAGCAGAGCCTAAACCTCGTACCTTTTGCATCATGATTTAGCCAGTCAACCCAAGCAAAGCGACCTTTAGTTTGAAATCCCGAAACCAAGTGAGCTACCCCGGGACAGCCATATATGGGCGAACCCGTCTCTGTGGCAAAAGAGTGGGAAGAGCCCCGGGTAGAGGCGATAAACCTACCGAACTTGGTGATAGCTGGTTGCCTAGGAAATGAATAGAAGTTCAGCCTCGTCCCCCTTTAATCAATTAAGAAACACCTAAACAAGCAAAAAGAGAAATACGAGAGTTAGTTAAAGGGGGTACAGCCCCTTTAACCAAGGATACAACCTTAAACAGGAGGATAAGGGTCACATTTTTAAAAACTAGTCGTCTCAGTGGGCCTAAAAGCAGCCATCTGCACAGAAAGCGTTAAAGCTCAAACGACAAAAAATTTATTATCCTGATAAATAACCCTATTCCCCTATTAGTACTAGCCGCCCCATGCCAACATGGGAAGAGACCATGCTAAAATGAGTAACAAGAGGACAAAATCCTCTCCTGGCACAAGTGTAAACCAGATCGGACTGACCACTGGAAATTAACGAACCCAAAAAAGAGGGCAATGTTGATAACAAAAACCCCAAGAAAACCCAACAACTTAGAATCGTTAACCCCACACTGGAGTGCCACCAAGGAAAGACTAAAAGAAAAGGAAGGAACTCGGCAAACACAAGCCTCGCCTGTTTACCAAAAACATCGCCTCCTGCAAACCCCAATGTATAGGAGGTCCAGCCTGCCCGGTGACTACTAGTTTAACGGCCGCGGTATTTTGACCGTGCAAAGGTAGCGCAATCACTTGTCTTTTAAATGAAGACCCGTATGAACGGCCAAACGAGGGCTTAACTGTCTCCCTTTTCCAGTCAGTGAAATTGATCTACCCGTGCAGAAGCGGGCATTTAAATACAAGACGAGAAGACCCTTTGGAGCTTGAGGTACAAACCCACCTACGTTAAACAACTTACTAAATAAGCATAAACCTAATAGAAAATGGAGTTTTACCTTCGGTTGGGGCGACCATGGAGAACAAAAAATCCTCCAAGTGGACTGGGACCAAACCCTAAAACCAAGAAAGACATTTCCAAGTCACAGAAATTCTGACCAATCATGATCCGGCCCCCGGGCCGATCAACGAACCAAGTTACCCTAGGGATAACAGCGCAATCCCCTCCAAGAGTTCATATCGACGAGAGGGTTTACGACCTCGATGTTGGATCAGGACATCCTAATGGTGCAGCCGCTATTAAGGGTTCGTTTGTTCAACGATTAAAGTCCTACGTGATCTGAGTTCAGACCGGAGCAATCCAGGTCAGTTTCTATCTGTAAAGTCATTTTTCCTAGTACGAAAGGACCGGAGAAAAAAGGCCCATGCTAAAAGTACGCCTTTCCCCTAATTAATGAAGACAACTAAATTAAATAAAGGGTGGACTCAAATACAGGCCAAAATAAGACCACACTAAGATGGCAGAGCATGGTAATTGCAAAAGGCCTAAGCCCTTTCAGCCAGAGGTTCAAATCCTCTTCTTAGTTCATGCTAAACACTCTATTGACCCACTTAATTAATCCCCTCGCATACATTGTTCCTGTACTTCTAGCCGTAGCTTTCCTCACACTCATTGAACGAAAAGTCTTAGGCTATATACAACTACGTAAAGGCCCTAATATTGTGGGCCCATACGGCCTTCTCCAACCAATTGCCGATGGGGTTAAACTATTTATTAAAGAACCAATTCGCCCATCCACGTCCTCTCCGTTCCTATTCTTAGCAACCCCGATACTCGCACTCACCTTAGCAATAACCCTCTGAGCACCAATACCCATACCCCACCCAGTCACCGACTTAAACCTTGGCATTCTATTTGTCCTTGCCCTATCTAGTTTAGCAGTGTACTCAATTTTAGGCTCAGGATGAGCATCAAACTCAAAATATGCACTAATTGGGGCCCTCCGGGCCGTAGCCCAAACAATTTCATATGAGGTGAGCCTAGGATTAATCCTACTCTCCATTATTATTTTTTCAGGCGGCTACACACTACAAATATTTAATACCACACAAGAAAGTATTTGACTATTAATCCCTGCTTGACCATTAGCCGCAATATGATACATTTCTACCCTAGCCGAGACAAATCGTGCCCCCTTCGACCTAACTGAAGGAGAATCTGAACTAGTCTCAGGCTTCAATGTTGAATACGCCGGTGGCCCGTTCGCCCTATTCTTCTTAGCCGAATATGCCAACATCTTACTTATAAACACCCTATCAGCCATCCTATTTTTAGGCGCATCATACACACCCGCCATTCCTGAACTAACAACTATTAACCTAATAACCAAAGCCGCTCTCCTATCAGTAGTATTTCTATGGGTGCGGGCCTCCTACCCACGATTCCGTTATGACCAACTTATACATCTAGTCTGAAAAAACTTTCTGCCTTTAACCCTAGCCCTGGTACTATGACACGCCGCTCTCCCAATTGCCCTAGCAGGACTCCCCCCACAACTATAACACAAGGAACCGTGCCTGAATTCCTAAGGACCACTTTGATAGAGTGGCTAATGGGGGTTAAAGTCCCCCCAGTTCCTAGAAAGAAGGGAATCGAACCCATACTCAGGAGATCAAAACTCCTGGTGCTTCCGCTACACCACTCTCTACGATAAGGTCAGCTAACTAAGCTTTCGGGCCCATACCCCGAACATGACGGTTAAAATCCCTCCCCTATCAATGAACCCCTATGTACTCGCCACCCTCCTGTCCAGCCTGGGACTAGGAACCACCCTAACCTTTGCCAGCTCCCACTGATTACTCGCCTGAATAGGCCTAGAAATTAATACCCTAGCAATTACCCCCCTAATAGCTCAACAACATCACCCACGAGCAGTAGAAGCAACCACAAAATACTTCTTAACCCAAGCAACAGCCGCAGCAATAATTCTATTTGCCGCGACAACAAACGCTTGAATAACCGGCGAATGAGACATTAACAATTTATCTCACCCCGCTGCTTCAACAATAACAATTATTGCCCTAGCCCTAAAAATTGGCCTAGCACCCATGCACTTTTGACTGCCAGAAGTATTACAAGGACTTGACCTTCTAACCGGATTAATTCTATCAACCTGGCAAAAACTCGCCCCCTTTGCATTAATTATTCAAATTGCCCCAACCGCCGACCCAGCAATACTCACATCACTCGGACTTTTATCTGCCCTAGTGGGGGGATGAGGAGGACTTAATCAAACACAGCTCCGAAAAATTCTAGCCTACTCATCAATTGCACACATGGGTTGAATACTAATTATTTTACAATATTCCCCCCAATTAACTCTACTTGCACTAGGAACATACATTTTTATAACCTCAACAGCATTTCTAGCATTAAAAATAGCATCAACCACAAAAATCAATACCCTAACAACAATATGAACAAAAACCCCGATCCTTGCAACAACCACAGCTTTGGCCCTACTCTCCTTAGGTGGTCTGCCCCCTCTAACTGGGTTTATACCAAAATGACTTATCCTGCAAGAAATATCAAAACAAGAACTTCCCCTCACAGCAACAATTATGGCCATCGCTGCCCTATTGAGTCTGTATTTTTATCTACGACTTTGTTACGCCATAGCCCTTACCATCTCCCCCAGCACAACAAACACCACTACGCCCTGACGAACCAAAACAACTCAAACTACACTAACCCTGGCCACATCCACTACAATTACCCTAGGACTGCTCCCCCTCACCCCGGCCATCTTAATACTAACCTCCTAGGGGCTTAGGATAACTTAGACCAAGAGCCTTCAAAGCTCTAAGCAGGAGTTAAAATCTCCTAGCCCCTGCTTAAGACCTGCGGGACTTTATCCCACATCTTCTGAATGCAACCCAGACACTTTAATTAAGCTAAGGCCTTTCTAGATGAGAAGGCCTCGATCCTACAAACTCTTAGTTAACAGCTAAGCGCCCAAGCCAGCGAGCATTCATCTACTTTCCCGCCGTTAGCCGAGTAAGGCGGGAAAGCCCCGGCAGACGTCAATCTGCGTCTCAAGATTTGCAATCTTATGTGTACTCCACCACGGGGCTTGATAGGAAGAGGACTCAAACCTCTATCTTCGGGGCTACAACCCGCCGCCTGCTTCGGCTACCCTACCTGTGGCAATCACACGCTGATTCTTCTCTACCAACCACAAAGACATTGGCACCCTTTATTTAGTATTTGGTGCCTGAGCCGGAATAGTCGGTACTGCCCTTAGTCTCCTCATCCGAGCCGAGCTAAGCCAGCCGGGATCTCTTCTTGGCGACGACCAGATTTACAACGTCATTGTTACCGCACATGCCTTTGTTATAATCTTCTTTATAGTAATGCCTATCCTTATCGGCGGATTTGGTAATTGACTCGTCCCCCTAATAATTGGAGCCCCCGACATGGCATTTCCCCGAATAAATAACATAAGCTTCTGACTCCTGCCCCCCTCATTTCTTCTGCTCTTAGCCTCATCCGGGGTTGAAGCCGGAGCGGGCACTGGCTGAACAGTCTACCCCCCACTAGCGGGCAACCTAGCCCACGCAGGTGCCTCCGTAGACTTAACCATCTTCTCTCTTCACTTGGCCGGTGTATCCTCCATTCTCGGCGCAATCAACTTCATTACAACAACAATTAATATGAAGCCCCCCGCCATCTCCCAATATCAAACACCTCTGTTCGTTTGAGCCGTTCTTGTAACAGCTGTCCTTCTTTTACTATCTCTTCCGGTATTAGCCGCCGGAATTACAATACTCCTAACAGACCGAAACCTAAACACTACATTCTTTGACCCCGCAGGAGGAGGAGACCCCATCTTATATCAGCACCTGTTCTGATTCTTTGGCCACCCAGAAGTTTATATCCTAATTCTACCAGGGTTTGGCATCATCTCCCATGTCGTAGCCTATTATGCGGGTAAAAAAGAACCCTTTGGGTATATAGGCATGGTCTGAGCCATGATGGCCATCGGCCTTTTAGGATTCATTGTCTGAGCCCACCACATATTCACAGTGGGCATGGATGTTGATACCCGCGCATACTTTACATCCGCAACCATGATTATTGCCATCCCAACAGGTGTAAAAGTCTTTAGCTGACTTGCTACGCTCCATGGAGGATCTATTAAATGAGAAACACCAATACTATGAGCCCTAGGCTTTATCTTCCTATTTACAGTTGGAGGACTAACAGGAATTGTTCTAGCCAATTCATCCCTAGACATCGTTCTCCACGACACATACTATGTTGTTGCACATTTCCATTACGTATTATCAATAGGGGCCGTATTTGCAATTATGGCAGCCTTTGTGCACTGATTCCCCCTATTCTCGGGCTACACACTTCACAGCACATGAACTAAAATTCACTTTGGGGTAATATTTATTGGCGTAAACCTTACTTTCTTCCCACAACATTTTCTAGGCCTAGCAGGAATGCCCCGCCGATACTCAGACTACCCAGATGCCTACACCTTGTGAAACACGGTGTCCTCTATTGGATCTCTAATTTCTCTAGTGGCAGTAATCATGTTCTTATTTATCCTCTGAGAAGCCTTTGTAGCTAAACGAGAAGTCTCATCTGTAGAACTAACCGCAACAAACGTCGAATGACTACACGGATGTCCTCCTCCCTACCACACATTCGAAGAGCCCGCATTCGTTCAAGTTCAATCAAATTAACGAGGAAGGGAGGAATTGAACCTCCATCTACTGGTTTCAAGCCAATCACATAACCACTCTGTCACTTCCTTTTAAAGACATTAGTAAACCCGTAAATTACATCACTTTGTCAAGGTGAAATAGTAGGTTAAACCCCTGCATGTCTTAAGCTTTTAGCTTAATGGCACATCCCACACAACTAGGATTCCAAGACGCGGCATCACCCGTTATAGAAGAACTTCTCCACTTTCACGACCACGCTCTAATAATTGTTTTTTTAATTAGCACCCTAGTACTTTACATCATTGTTGCGATAGTTTCAACAAAGCTTACAAACAAGTACATCCTAGACTCCCAAGAAATTGAAATTGTTTGAACCGTTCTACCTGCTGTAATTCTTATTTTAATTGCTCTCCCCTCCTTACGAATCCTCTACCTTATAGACGAAGTTAATGACCCCCACCTAACAATTAAAGCCATGGGCCACCAATGATACTGAAGCTATGAGTACACTGATTATGAAAACCTTGGATTCGACTCATACATAATCCCAACCCAAGATCTCGCTCCCGGGCAATTCCGACTACTTGAAACAGACCACCGAATAGTAGTTCCAATGGAATCCCCCATCCGAATTCTTGTCTCAGCCGAAGATGTACTTCACTCCTGAGCAGTTCCCTCTCTTGGGGTAAAAATGGATGCCGTTCCAGGACGCCTAAACCAAACAGCCTTTATTGTCTCCCGCCCAGGAGTATTCTACGGACAATGCTCCGAAATCTGTGGGGCAAACCACAGCTTTATACCTATTGTAGTAGAAGCAGTCCCCCTTGAACACTTCGAAAACTGATCCTCCCTCATACTAGAAGACGCCTCACTAGGAAGCTAAATTTGGGCTTCAGCGTTGGCCTTTTAAGCCAAAGAATGGTGCCTCCCAACCACCCCTAGTGAAATGCCTCAATTAAACCCCGCCCCTTGATTCGCAATTTTAGTATTTTCATGATTAGTATTCCTTATAATTATTCCCACTAAAGTAATAAACCACACCTCGCCTAACGAGCCTATTGTTTTAGACTCCGAAAAGCACAAAACTGAACCCTGAGACTGACCATGGCAATAAGCTTTTTTGATCAATTTGCAAGCCCATCCTTCATGGGCATCCCCCTAATTGCGATCGCAATCGCCCTACCATGAGTGCTATTTCCAACCCCCTCATCACGATGAATTAACAATCGCCTAATTACCCTACAAGGATGATTCATCAACCGATTTACTAATCAACTTATACTTCCCCTAAATATAGGAGGCCACAAATGGGCACTACTGCTAGCCTCCTTAATAGTATTCCTTATTACCATTAATATACTTGGACTCCTGCCATACACATTTACCCCCACAACACAACTATCCCTGAATATAGGACTTGCAGTTCCTCTGTGGCTGGCTACAGTACTTATTGGCATGCGAAATCAACCAACAGTGGCCCTAGGACATCTTCTACCAGAGGGTACCCCTATCCCCCTAATCCCAGTACTCATCATCATCGAGACAATTAGTTTACTTATTCGACCCCTAGCCCTAGGGGTCCGACTAACAGCCAACCTAACCGCAGGCCATCTACTTATTCAACTAATCGCTACTGCCGTATTTGTTCTTCTCCCAATAATGCCAACCGTAGCAATTTTAACAGCCGCCGTTTTATTTCTCCTAACACTACTAGAAGTCGCAGTGGCTATAATTCAAGCTTACGTATTTGTCCTCCTCCTAAGCCTATACCTTCAAGAGAACGTTTAATGGCCCACCAAGCACATGCATATCATATGGTTGATCCAAGCCCATGACCACTAACCGGCGCAATCGGAGCTCTTCTAATGACATCCGGCCTAGCCGTCTGGTTTCACTTCCACTCGACTACTCTCATAACCCTTGGAATAGTTCTTTTACTTCTTACCATGTTTCAATGATGACGAGACATTATCCGAGAAGGGACATTTCAAGGCCACCACACACCCCCAGTACAAAAAGGCCTACGCTACGGAATAATCTTATTCATTACATCCGAAGTATTCTTCTTCCTGGGGTTCTTTTGAGCCTTCTACCACTCAAGCCTAGCACCCACCCCAGAACTCGGCGGATGTTGACCCCCCACAGGAATTATTACACTAGACCCATTCGAAGTCCCCCTACTCAACACAGCTGTCCTTCTAGCATCCGGAGTCACAGTGACCTGGGCCCACCACAGCCTAATAGAAGGCGAGCGTAAACAGGCCATCCAATCCCTTGCACTAACTATTCTTTTGGGCCTATACTTCACAGCCCTGCAAGCCATAGAATACTACGAAGCACCCTTTACAATCGCAGATGGGGTGTACGGATCAACATTTTTCGTTGCTACGGGCTTCCACGGCCTCCATGTTATCATTGGATCCTCATTCCTAGCTGTCTGCCTACTTCGTCAAATTCAATACCACTTCACATCTGAACATCACTTCGGCTTCGAAGCCGCAGCATGATACTGGCACTTCGTAGACGTAGTTTGACTATTCCTTTACGTCTCTATTTACTGATGAGGCTCATATCTTTCTAGTATTAAGTTAGTACAAATGACTTCCAATCATTTAGTCTTGGTTAGTGTCCAAGGAAAGATAATGAATTTAATTGTTACAATTTTAATAATCACAATTACCCTCTCCCTAGTCCTGGCAGTCGTGTCTTTTTGATTACCCCAAATAAACCCAGACGCAGAAAAGCTCTCACCCTACGAATGCGGCTTTGACCCCCTAGGATCTGCCCGCCTCCCCTTTTCACTCCGCTTTTTCTTAATTGCCATCCTATTTTTGCTGTTTGACCTAGAAATCGCCCTACTCCTCCCACTGCCCTGGGGGGACCAGCTTCACAACCCAGCCGGAACCTTTTTCTGGGCCACAGCAGTCCTAATCTTACTTACACTAGGACTAGTTTATGAATGAGTCCAAGGAGGCCTAGAATGGGCAGAATAAGGAGCTAGTCCAATAAAAGACCTCTGACTTCGGCTCAGAAAATCATGGTTCAACTCCATGGCCCCTTTATGACACCCGTACATTTTAGCTTTAGCTCAGCCTTTATACTGGGACTAATGGGCCTAGCATTCCACCGCACCCACTTGCTCTCAGCCCTACTTTGCTTGGAAGGAATAATACTATCATTGTTCATTGCACTAGCCCTATGAGCCCTTCAATTTGAATCAACTATATTCTCTACAGCCCCCATATTACTTCTTGCCTTCTCCGCCTGTGAAGCCAGTGCAGGCCTCGCCCTCTTGGTAGCCACCGCCCGGACCCACGGAACCGACCGACTACAAAACCTAAACCTACTACAATGCTAAAAGTGTTAATCCCCACAATTATGCTTTTCCCCACAATCTGGCTCTCAACACCAAAATGACTGTGAACAACAACAACCGCACAAAGCATGCTAATTGCCCTCATTAGCCTCTCCTGGTTTAAATGAACATCAGAAACTGGCTGAACGGCCTCCAACCTCTACCTGGCCACAGACCCATTATCAACCCCCCTCCTTGTTCTCACATGCTGATTATTACCGCTAATAATTCTAGCAAGCCAAAACCACATCTACCCTGAGCCTATTAGCCGACAACGCCTCTACATTACCCTCCTAGCCGCGCTACAAACTTTTCTTATTATAGCATTCGGGGCGACAGAAATTATTATGTTCTACATTATATTTGAAGCCACCCTAATCCCCACACTAATTATTATCACCCGATGGGGCAACCAAACTGAACGCCTCAACGCAGGGACATATTTCCTATTTTACACCTTAGCAGGGTCTCTACCACTCTTAGTCGCCCTTCTCTTACTCCAACAAACAACAGGGACCCTATCAATATTAATTCTACAATACTCCCAACCCTTTACTGATAGCTCATGAGGCCACAGCATTTGATGGGCCGGATGTCTAATCGCATTTCTGGTTAAAATACCCCTCTACGGCGTCCACCTGTGACTCCCCAAAGCCCACGTTGAGGCACCAGTTGCAGGGTCTATAGTCCTGGCCGCAGTACTACTAAAACTGGGAGGCTACGGGATAATACGAATAATAGTAATACTAGACCCACTTTCTAAAGAACTTGCTTACCCCTTTATCATTTTAGCGCTCTGGGGCATCATCATAACCGGGTCCATCTGCCTTCGCCAAACTGACTTAAAATCCCTAATCGCCTACTCATCCGTTAGCCACATAGGCCTCGTGGCAGGAGGTATTTTAATTCAAACCCCATGAGGATTTACTGGCGCAATTATTTTAATGATTGCCCACGGACTAGTATCCTCCGCACTATTCTGTCTTGCCAACACCGCCTATGAACGAACCCACAGCCGAACAATAGTCCTGGCCCGAGGACTTCAAATAATTTTTCCACTAACAGCTGTTTGATGATTTATTGCTAACCTGGCTAACCTTGCACTCCCACCCCTTCCAAACCTGATAGGCGAACTTATAATTATCTCCACCCTCTTCAACTGATCTCCGTGGACTATTACACTCACAGGGCTAGGAACACTAATTACAGCAGGCTACTCCCTATATTTATTTCTGATATCTCAACGAGGGCCAACACCAAACCATATCGCAGGACTTCCACCATTTCATACCCGCGAACACCTATTAATAGTGCTTCACCTCCTCCCAATTATTTTACTAATAACAAAACCGGAACTCATATGAGGGTGATGCCACTAGTAAGTATAGTTTAATTTAAAACATTAGATTGTGATTCTAAAAATAGAGGTTAAAATCCTCTTACTCACCGAGAAAGGCTAAAGAGCAATTAAGCACTGCTAACGCTTATACCCGCGGTTAAATTCCGCGGCCTTCTCACGCTTCTAAAGGATAACAGCTCATCCATTGGTCTTAGGAACCAAAAACTCTTGGTGCAAATCCAAGTGGAAGCTATGCACCCAACCACCCTAATCTTATCCTCCTCCCTAATTTTAGTCGTCGTAATCCTTATCTACCCATTACTCACCACACTCACCCCTGCCCCACAAAGCTCAAACTGAGCAACAACGCATGTAAAAACCGCTGTAAGCACCGCATTCTTTGTTAGCCTTCTCCCACTCGCAATCTTCCTAGACCAAGGAGCCGAAACCATCGTAACTAACTGACATTGAATAAACACTACAATATTTGATGTTAATATTAGCTTCAAATTTGACCACTACTCTCTTATTTTTACACCAATTGCCCTGTATGTAACCTGATCCATCCTTGAATTCGCATCCTGATATATACACGCTGACCCGAACATAAATCGATTCTTCAAATACCTGCTCTTATTCTTGGTCGCTATAATTATTCTCGTAACCGCCAACAACATATTTCAACTATTTATTGGCTGGGAGGGGGTAGGAATTATATCCTTCCTCCTCATTGGCTGATGATATGGCCGAGCAGACGCTAACACAGCGGCCTTGCAGGCTGTCCTATATAACCGAGTAGGAGACATTGGACTAATTATAAGCATAGCCTGAATCGCCACAAACCTAAACTCCTGAGAAATTCAACAAATCTTTTTTCTATCAAAAACCTCCGACATAACTCTTCCCCTAATTGGACTAATCCTAGCAGCAACTGGCAAATCAGCCCAGTTTGGGCTCCATCCATGGCTACCATCTGCCATGGAAGGTCCTACGCCAGTCTCTGCCCTACTTCACTCTAGCACCATGGTTGTTGCGGGAATCTTCCTACTCATCCGACTTCATCCAATTATAGAAAACAACAACTTGGCGTTGACAATCTGCCTATGCCTAGGTGCCCTAACCACCCTATTTACAGCCGCTTGCGCCTTGACACAAAATGATATCAAAAAAATTGTGGCATTCTCTACATCAAGCCAATTGGGCCTCATAATGGTTACCATTGGCCTCAACCAGCCCCAACTAGCATTCCTACACATCTGCACCCACGCCTTTTTTAAAGCAATGCTATTCTTATGCTCTGGGTCTATTATTCACAGCCTAAATGATGAACAAGATATCCGAAAAATAGGGGGCCTACAAAATTTACTGCCCTTCACCTCCACTTGCCTAACCATTGGCAGTTTAGCTCTGACAGGGACCCCATTTCTCGCCGGATTCTTCTCAAAAGATGCTATTATTGAAGCCCTAAACAACTCCTACCTAAACGCCTGAGCCCTCACCCTAACACTCATCGCCACATCCTTCACTGCCGTCTACAGTTTTCGAGTAGTTTTCTTTGTTACCATGGGCACCCCACGATTCCTCCCCCTCTCCCCCATTAACGAAAACAACACATCCGTAATTAACCCAATTAAACGACTCGCCTGAGGAAGTATCATTGCCGGACTTATCATCACGTCAAACTTTCTACCATCCAAAACACCAATCATAACCATACCAACAACACTCAAAATGGCCGCCCTATTAGTAACAGTAGCCGGCCTTTTAATTGCAATAGAACTAACAATGTTAACCAGCAAACAATTAAAAACCAACCCCACAACCACCCCCCACCACTTCTCAAATATACTAGGCTATTTCCCTGCAATTGTACACCGGCTCGTTCCAAAACTTAATCTAGCGCTAGGACAGTCAATCGCCACACAACTAGTAGACCAGACCTGATTTGAGACTATCGGGCCGAAAGGCGCATCCTCCGCACAAGTTAAAATAGCTAAAGCCATTAGTGACACCCAACGAGGAATAATCAAAACATACCTAACAATTTTCCTATTTTCCCTCACTTTAGCCACCCTTCTATCCACCCTTTAAACCGCACGAAGCGTACCCCGCCCTAGCCCACGCGTTAACTCCAACACCACAAATAAGGTTAACAACAATACCCACGCACAAATAATTAACAAACCCCCGCCAGAAGAGTATATTACTGCTACACCGCTAGTATCTCCTCGCAACATAGAAAACTCTTTCAGCCCATCAACAACCACTCAAGACCCCTCATATCAATTATCCCAAAAAAGCCCAACCACCAAACCCACACCCAACAAATAAAGCATAACATAACCCATTACAGAGCGATCCCCTCATGCCTCTGGAAATGGCTCAGCAGCCAAAGCCGCTGAATAAGCAAACACAACAAGTATTCCACCCAAATAAATTAAAAAAAGAACTAATGATAAAAAAGACCCCCCATGACCAATAAGAACCCCACACCCAACTCCTGCAGCCACCACCAAACCAAAAGCAGCAAAATAAGGTGCAGGATTTGAAGCCACTGCAACCAACCCAACAATCAAAGCCATCAATAATAAAGATACAAGATAAGTCATAATTCCTGCTCGGGCTTTAACCGAGACCAGTGACTTGAAGAACCACCGTTGTTATTCAACTACAAGAACCCTAATGGCAAGCCTACGAAAAACACACCCCCTAATCAAAATTGCTAACGACGCACTAGTCGATCTACCAGCCCCATCCAATATCTCAGTCTGATGAAATTTTGGGTCCCTACTAGGACTATGCTTAATTACCCAAATCCTCACCGGACTATTCTTAGCTATGCATTACACATCCGACATTACCACCGCCTTCTCCTCAGTCGCACACATCTGCCGAGACGTAAACTACGGCTGATTAATCCGAAACATTCACGCCAACGGAGCATCATTCTTTTTTATCTGTATCTACATACACATTGCCCGAGGACTATACTACGGATCATACTTGTATAAAGAAACCTGAAATATTGGGGTTGTCCTGTTACTTTTAGTAATAATAACCGCCTTTGTAGGATATGTTTTACCATGGGGCCAAATATCATTTTGAGGCGCCACAGTAATTACTAACCTCTTATCTGCAGTCCCCTATATAGGGGACGCCCTAGTACAATGAATCTGGGGCGGGTTCTCAGTAGATAATGCAACATTGACACGATTTTTTGCCTTCCACTTCCTATTCCCATTCATCATCGCTGCAGCAACCATTATTCACCTCCTGTTCCTACACGAAACAGGATCAAACAACCCTGCAGGCCTAAACTCAGACGCAGACAAAATCTCGTTCCACCCCTATTTTTCATATAAAGACCTAGTCGGCTTCGCAGTAATACTCCTAGCGCTCGCAGCTTTAGCATTATTCTCCCCAAACCTCCTCGGAGACCCAGAAAACTTCACCCCCGCGAATCCGCTAGTTACTCCGCCCCATATTAAACCCGAATGATACTTCCTATTTGCTTACGCCATTCTACGCTCCATCCCCAACAAACTGGGAGGGGTCCTAGCTCTTCTATTCTCTATCCTCGTACTTATAGTTGTGCCAATTTTACACACATCAAAACAACGAGGACTTACATTCCGCCCTCTCACCCAATTCCTTTTCTGGGCCCTAGTAGCAGATATAATTATTCTCACATGAATTGGTGGAATGCCAGTTGAACACCCGTTCATCATTATTGGACAAATTGCCTCCGTCCTCTACTTTGCACTATTCCTAGTCTTAATACCCGTAGCTGGTTGACTAGAAAACAAAGCCCTAGAATGAGCTTGCCCTAGTAGCTTAACTTAAAGCATCGGTCTTGTAATCCGAAGATTGGAGGTTAAACCCCTCCCTAGTGCCGGAAAAAAGAGATTTTAACTCTCACCCCTGGCTCCCAAAGCCAGGATTCTAAACTAAACTATTTTCTGCAGTATTATGGTTTAGTACATATTATGCATGATATTACATTAATGTATTAGTACATTTATGTATTATCACCAAAAAATTATTTAGACCACAAAGCAAGTACTAACTTTTAAGGTATACATAGACATAAATTTTAAAACTCAAATTTAATTTATTTTAAAATGATATTATTCTTAACTCCATTATCTAATCATTTCCAATGTTTATCTTTGCGTTATTCACCAATAATTTATTTATAGATTATTAATGTAGTAAGAAACCACCAACCAGTTTATATAATTGCATAATATTCATGATAGAATCAGGGACATAACTGGAAGGTGGTAAACTGTGAATTATTTCTGGCATCTGATTCTACATCTCTAGGGGCATGGGAATGTGAATTCCCCATATTCAAATCTATACTGGCATCCGGCTATCGGTGTAGTTCATACGACTCGTTACCCACCAAGCCTAGCGTTCTTTTATATGCATAGGGGTTCTCTTTTTGGTTTCTTTTCTTCCACATTTCAGAGTGCAGGCGCAAATGTTTAATTAAGGTTGATCATTTTTCCTTGATTATGATAATATAGATGAATGATTTTAAGACATTAAATAAGAATTACATTAATTTATCTCAAGTGCATAATATATCCTTACTCAACACAACCTTATACTATATGCCCCCTTTTGGTTTCTGCGCGATAAACCCCCCTACCCCCTACGCCCAGCGAATCCTGTTATTTCTTGTTAAACCCCAAAACCAAGAAAGGCTCGACCGAGCGCATCAAAGCCAACGAGTTTTAGTGCGTGCTAGCTTATGCCACCGCGTATATATATATAGTATATGACACATTTTACTTCGCATTTTTTTTTATATTTTAAGCCCAAATTCTAGTGGAAAAAATTTAGTAAAAATTTCAATACTAAGATGTCAAATATAAAATA